TGCGAAAATTGTTATGGATTAAATTATAAGAAATTTTTGAAGTCAAAAATGAATATTTGTGAACAATGTGGATATCATTTGAAAATGAGTAGTTCAGATAGAATCGAACTTTCGATTGATCCGGGCACTTGGGATCCTCTGGATGAAGACATGGTCTCTCTGGATCCCATTGAATTTCATTCGGATGAGGAGCCTTATAAAGATCGTATCGATTCTTATCAAATAAAAACAGGGTTAACTGAGGCTGTTCAAACAGGCATCGGCCAACTAAACGGTATTCCCATAGCAATTGGGGTTATGGATTTTCAGTTTATGGGGGGTAGTATGGGATCCGTAGTTGGGGAGAAAATTACCCGTTTGGTCGAGTATGCTACCAATAAATTTCTACCTCTTATTATAGTATGTGCTTCGGGAGGGGCACGCATGCAAGAAGGAAGTTTGAGCTTGATGCAAATGGCTAAAATTTCTTCTGCTTTATATGATTATCAATCAAATAAAAAGTTATTTTATGTATCAATCCTTACATCGCCTACTACTGGTGGGGTGACAGCCAGTTTTGGTATGTTGGGGGATATCATTATTGCCGAACCCAATGCCTACATTGCATTTGCGGGTAAAAGAGTAATTGAACAAACATTGCATAAAACAGTACCCGAAGGTTCACAAGCGGCCGAATATTTATTCCAGAAGGGCTTATTTGATTTAATCGTACCGCGTAATCCTTTAAAGGGCGTTCTGAGTGAATTATTTCAGCTCCACGCTTTCTTTCCTTTAAATCAAAATTCAAGCAAGTAGAGCATATTAAGTTCAATTATTTTATTTGTAGCAAACAAGTAGTTAGTTTATCGAAATCAAAGTCAAAATCAGAAGAATAGAATAGAGTTTTCTTTGATGACATAAGATCTAATTGTAGAAAGAATCAAAAATTGTGGATAATTCTTTTTTTTTACCTAGATTACTGACTAGTAATCAGGAAGCCTCTAGCAACAAGATAAAAAAAGGAATTTCATTTTCCTTTCTTACGTATGTATATAATTCAAATATAGAAAATATAGATTTTTGTATCTTTCTATATCTCCCGAGAATCCCCATTTTTTACTAAGAATCCCCGTTAGGTCGGATTCTAACGAATCTTTCGGTAATTTGTAAGAAACTCTTTTTTTATTAAATTTAAAGACAAGAAGAAAAGAAGAAGACTAATAAAATGGATTATCATACATATATTTTATGTAGAAAGTAGAAAGATGAATAAGTCCATTTAGTTAGTTCTACATTCCTTGCGCTTATTATATATACTCACTTAGATATATACTAATTAGAATTATAATTATTATAAGATATCTTTAATAGTAAATTGAGGTACCCATTCTATGGCAACTTTTGACTTTCCCTCTATTTTGGTGCCTTTAGTAGGCATAGTATTTCCGGCAATTGCAATGGCTTCTTTATCTCTTCATGTTCAAAACAACAAGATTGTTTAGACCCGATGGGACTAAATTGCATCCATTTTTTTTTTTCAAAACTTAGACTTGTATCATAACATTGATATTTATTGATGGTATAACATGCGGCTTCCGCCGAACATAAATAAAATAGCTCTTATGCATGCAGAAACACAATATATGGGTAAATGAATTCTAGCTATTTTCAAATAGATCGGGATCGGCGGATATCTGAAATGGAAAGTCAATCTATCTATATGTGTGTTAATATCTAGAGTAGAATCATATGAAGGGGATGTTATTTTTTTATATCTAACCAATTGGATGAATTACTCCTAAAGGTTTACATCAAAATAGTGCTAGTTGATGAGAGTTATTTCGGAAACAAAAAGAGTAAAGTCAAATTCATTTGGGTTATTCTCTCAATTCCAATAAAATACAACCGGATCAAGTATGAGTTGGCGATCAGAACGTATATGGATAGAACTTATAACGGGGTCTCGAAAAACAGGTAATTTCTGCTGGGCCTTTATCCTTTTTTTAGGTTCATTAGGATTCTTATTGGTTGGAATTTCCAGTTATCTTGGTAGAAATTTGATATCTTTATTTCCGTCTCAGCAAATCATTTTTTTTCCACAAGGGCTCGTGATGTCTTTTTATGGGATTGCAGGTCTCTTTATTAGCTCCTATTTGTGGTCCACAATTTCGTGGAATGTAGGTAGTGGTTATGATCGATTTGATAGAAAAGAAGGAATAGTATGTATTTTTCGTTGGGGATTTCCTGGAAAAAACCGCCGCATCTTCCTCCGATTCCTTATAAAAGATATTCAGTCCGTCAGAATAGAAGTTAAAGAGGGTATTTATGCTCGTCGTGTCCTTTATATGGAAATCAGAGGTCAGGGGGCTATTCCCTTGACTCGTACTGATGAGAATTTGACTTCACGAGAAATTGAACAAAAAGCTGCTGAATTGGCTTATTTCTTGCGTGTACCGATTGAAGTCTTTTGAGAAAGAGAAATGAAAACGGAAGAATAAGAATGAATGCTTTCTCGGCAGGA